GCGCCTCTGCATCTAGCATTGGGTAGACCTCATACAATAACTGTCCTAGTTCTACCGTATCTTTTGTTTCATTTCTTCTGGAACAATCACAAAAACCTTTTTGATTATGGATCTACTACCAGAAATTCAATGCGTAATCTCAGCATTCAATGTGTATTCCTGAATAATCTAATTTTTCAATTATTCAACCATTTCATTTTACCAAGCTCAACGTTAACCAGATTAGTCAACATTTATACGTTTCGATGCAACAATAAGATGTTATTTGTAACAAGTAGTTTTGTTGGTTGGTTAATTGGTCACATTTTATTCATGAAATGGGTTGGATTGGTCTTAGTCTGGATACGGCAAAATCATTCTATTCGATCTAATAAGTACCTTGTGTCAGAATTGAGAAATTATATGGCTCGAATCTTTAGTATTCTCTTATTTATCACTTGTGTCTACTATTTAGGCAGAATGCCGTCGCCTATTGTCACTAAGAAACTGAAAGAAACCTCAGAAACAGAAGAAAAGGGAGAAAGTGAGGAAGAAATCGATGTAGAAACAACTTCCGAAACGAAGGCGACTAAACAGGAACAAGGGGGATCCACCGAAGAAGACCCTTCCCTTTGTTCGGAAGAAAAAGAGGATCTGGACAAAATAGATGAAACGGAAGAGATCCGGGTGAATGGAAAGGAAAAAACAAAAGATGAATTCCACTTTAAAGAGACATCCTATAAGGATAGCCCTGTTGACGAAGATTCTTATCTTGATGGGTATCAAGAGAATTGGGAATTGGGAAGACTTAAAGAAGAAAAAAAAGAAAAGACCCATGCCCATTTCCGGTTTGAAAAACCTCTTATGACTTTTTTTTTCGATTATAAACGATGGAATCGTCCATTTAGATATATAAAAAATGATCTATTTGAAAATGCTGTACGAAATGAAATGTCACAATATTTTTTTTATACATGTCCAAGTGATGGAAAAGAAAAAATATCTTTTACGTATCCGTCACTAAGAATTTATTATAAAATAATTATAAAATAAAAAGATTAATAAAAATATTAATACATAAGATAAATACAAGAATAGATAAGACGAAATTCGTCCACCTCCCATATATTTGATCCCTTCTCCCATAAAGAAACTTGCAACCCCAACCCCATTTATAATTCCATCAATTATACGTCTATCAAAAAACTGAATTAGTTCGGCTAATCCTCTTATACTCATGATTAAGACTCTAGTATAAAAAATGTCTATGTAACCACGATTATATGACCAATTGTATACCACTTTTTTTATTTGGTCCAAGATAATCCTTTTAGGACCCCTTTTTACAAATGAATTGATTAAGTCCAAATTCTTGAAAGATGAATAAACAGACCCATATAAAATGGATGCTACAAATAGTCCAAAAAGAGCTATACTTACTGAAAAAATTGCATTTGTAAAAAATTCATACCAATTCACAGAATAGTTTGAATTTTTATTCAAAAGGTTTCTCGATGGAGTTAACCATTTCGATAATATATCAAAATCTACTACTCCTTGATCAAAATCAATTCCTATTGATCCCATGAACAAAGTAAATAGTGTCAATATAAGAAGAGGAAATAGCATAGTATTGTCCGATTCGTGAGGATACATGTAAGTGTATTTATTTATAAAAGAAGTACTCAAGTATCGCATTCGATTTTTTATATTATCATTAATTTGATATGTATCCTTTGAAAAAAAGAAGACCGTATTATTAATTGTTGATAAAAGTAAATTTCTATTGACTACTTTCGGTACTGCTTTTCCCCATAGAGATATGGAATAGAATGAACTATTTTTAGTACTACTATAATTTTGAAAATGAACACGCAAATGCCCATCAAAGGTTAGTAAATACATTCGAAACATATAAAATGCGGTTAATCCCGCTGTAAAACAAGCTATTATTGCAAAAATTGGTGAATACAACCAACTATCATTAATAATTTCATCCTTGGACCAAAAACAAGCAAGAGGCGGAATACCACAAAGAGAAAGTGTACCTAATAAGAAAGTAGTTCTTGTAATTGGAACATATCTTGTTAAACCGCCCATAAGAACCATATTCTGACTTTTATCGGGTGAATATCCAACAATAGGTTCCATAGAATTAATAATGGATCCGGATCCCAAAAACAATAAAGCTTTAGAATAGGCATGAGTTATTAAATGGAATAAAGCAGCTCGATAAGAACCTATACCTAGAGCTAACATAATATAACCCAATTGAGACATTGTGGAATAGGCTAAACTTCTTTTAATATCTCTTTGAGCGAGAGCCAAAGTGGCTCCTAATAGTACTGTTATTATGCCTATTAAAGAAACGAAATTCATTATGTAAGGTATAACTCTGAAAAGAGGAAGAAGCCGAGCTACAAGAAAAATTCCCGCTGCTACCATGGTAGCAGCGTGTATAAGAGCCGAAATAGGGGTGGGCCCCTCCATAGCATCAGGTAACCATATATGAAGAGGGAATTGTGCAGATTTAGCAATTGCGCCGACGAATAATAAAAAGGCGCAGAGAGTAACAAATGTAGAATTGACCCCATTACTATGGATCAAGTTATTAACTATTTTGAACAAATCCCGAAATTCTAAACTGCCAGTTATCCAATAAAAAGCTAAGATTCCTAATAATAAACCAAAGTCTCCTACACGATTAGTTATAAAGGCTTTTTGGCAAGCACTTGCTGCAACCGGTCGTGTAAACCAAAAACCTATTAATAAATATGAACACATTCCTACGAGTTCCCAAAAAATATAAATTTGTATCAAATTGGAACTAGTAACTAATCCCAACATGGAAGTATTAGAAAAACTCATATAAGCAAAAAATCTAAAATATCCTTGATCATGAGACATATAATTGTCACTATAAATAAGAACCATGATTCCAACAGTAGTAATTAGTATTAACATAATAGAAGTAAGTGGATCGATCAAGTGTCCAAACTCTAAGGAAAAATCATTATTGATAGTCCAAGACCATAAATATTGATAGATAAAACTTCCATTTATTTGCTGAATAGACAGACTGGCCGAAAAGGCCATAGTTATACTTAGCAGTAAAACACTAGTAAAACCCCACATACGACGAATATTTTTTGTTGCTGTAGGAATAAATAGAAGTCCAAATCCTATTGACATAGTAACTGGAAGTGGAAGAAAGGGTATTATCCATGCGTATTGATATGTTTGTTCCATAAAAAAATATTTGTTTTTTTATTGTTATAAATTTAATTGTTTCAAATCCACCAACCAAAAGAACAATAATAAAAGAAATCAACAAAAAAAAAAAATAAAAAAAAATTATTATCTATTTAATTTAGCCCTAGATATATATGTGATATGGCATAGGTATATATACATGGATACGTATATATAATTCATAATCTTTTGGTATATTTTGTATATATGTATATATTTATTTTTACATATTTACATATATATTATATAATTATATAGAATTATATTTATATTATTATGATATGTTTTACATGTTTTGAACAAAGTATTTATAATCCATGGGATAAGTATGGATAATGACGAAAAAACGATCCAAATATATGTCTTTCACATACAATAATAAAAATTAATATTTTGTTTTTGAATGGCGGTTCCAAAAAAACGTATTTCTCGATCAAAAAAACGTATTCGTAGAAATATTTGGAAGAAGAAGGGATATTTAACGGCAGTAAAAGCTCTTTCTTTAGCTAAATCGGTTTCCACTGGGCATTCAAAAAGTTTTTTTGTGCAACAAACAAGTAATAAAATTTTGGAATAATCTAAATCGACATACCATTAAGAACTTAAAAATTTTTAAGATATAATGATTCACATTAACTAATGTATTGAATGTGAATGTATTTAACTCCTTAATATCAATATTAGTTAGAACTAACTGCACTGCTGTGGCGTGTTATATAGTAAATAAGAATTCTTATGTTTACTGACCTCTTAGTATAGTACTAAGTATTCTAATTTTTCTCTATCAATTAAATTTTAAATTGTGAAAATTTAATTGATAGAGAAAAAGTTTTTTGTTATATGCCTAGCCCAAAACCTAATTAGAAGTATAATTACTAGATAGTATTTCTAATAAATTACGAAGAGTATTATTAATGATACTAAGGTATCGAAATTATTAGAAAAATGCCTCGAATAAAATTATGATAAAGATTAATTTTCAATACATTAATTAAAATTAAAAAATCATCTAAAAAAAGGATTATTTTTAGTTCTATAACTCGACCCTTGGCCTGGAACAAAACTATCTAGTTCTGACTGTTTTGGTATAACTCCATTTTTACATTCTAAACTAGATACATGAAAGTTGATTCTTAAAGCTAAACCCTACGGCAATACTTAGTAAACATTCAAATATTAATTTAAATAAGTCTTTTTTCATCGGTTCTAACGTTTACTAACTATATTGAATCCTTGAATCTTGACCATTCAACATGAATTGACTATTATTTATTAATATTTCAAATAAGCCGCCATGGTGAAATTGGTAGACACGCTGTTCTTAGGAAGCAGTGCTAGAGCATCTCGGTTCGAGTCCGAGTGGCGGCATCCCCTAAAAGGGACACAGCGGATCCTATAATATATTTAATTCTCGATTTTAATTCTATAATGGAGAACCCCCGCCCTTTTTATGATATTTGCAACTTTAGAACATATATTAACTCATATCTCTTTTTCGATTATTTCAATTGTGATTACGATTCATTTTATGACCTTATTAGTCCACGAAATCGTAGGATTACGCAATTCATCGGAAAGAGGTATGATAGCTACCTTTTTATCTATAACAGGATTATTAGTTATTCGTTGGATTTATTCGGGTCATTCCCCATTAAGTAATTTATATGAGTCATTAATCTTCCTTTCATGGAGTTTCTCCATTATTCATATGATTCCTAAAATACGAAATAATAAAAATTATTTAAGCGTAATAACCGCGCCAAGTGCTATTTTTACCCAAGGTTTCGCCACGTCGGGTCTTTCAACCGAAATGCATCAATCCGCTATATTAGTACCCGCTCTACAATCTCAGTGGTTAATGATGCACGTAAGTATGATGCTATTAAGCTATGCAGCTCTTTTATGTGGATCATTATTATCAGTCGCTCTTTTAGTCGTTACATTTCGAAAAAACATTGATATGTTTTTTAAAAGCAAGAATTTAGTAATTAAATCATTTATCGTTGGCGAAGTCGAATATTTGAATGATAAAAGAAGTGTTTTTAAAAACACTTCTTTTATTTCATTTCGAAATTATTACAAATATCAATTGACTCAGCGTTTAGATTATTGGAGTTATCGTGTCATTAGTTTAGGCTTTACCTTTTTAACCATAGGCATTCTTTCTGGAGCAGTATGGGCTAATGAGGCTTGGGGATCTTATTGGAATTGGGACCCTAAGGAAACTTGGGCATTTATTACTTGGATCATATTCGCGATTTATTCACATACTAGAACAAATAAAAGTTTACAAGATACACATTCGGCACTTGCGGCTTCTATAGGATTTCTTATAATTTGGATATGTTATTTTGGGATCAATCTATTAGGAATAGGTTTACATAGTTATGGTTCATTCACATTAACATCTAATTGAATAAACGATACATAACATAAGAACATCATTTCATATGTATCTCGAGTTTTTGCGAATCATTTTATTTCGGGAGTCAAATGATTTGCAAAAACTCGAGATACATCTCATTACAACTCTAATTCATTTTATTTTACAGAATTATAAGACTTGCCGTCTCATTAATAAAAACTATATCTATAAAAAATAATTAGATAAGATAGCTTGTACCTTGTCAACTGATAGTAAGAGAACGAAATCGGGATAAATACCAATACCTATTATTGGTAAAAAGAGACAGATCGAAACAAAAAGTTCTCGTGGTCCAGAATCCACAAAATTAGAATTTGGAACATTGAATAACTTGTATCCGTAGAACATCTGACGTAACATAGATAATAAATAAATAGGAGTTAATATCATTCCAATTGCCATTCCAAAAGTAATTAGTACTTTTGGAATTAAAAGATATTTTGAGCTGGTAATTATTCCAAAAAATACTACTAATTCTGCAACAAAACCACTAATCCCTGGCAATGCAAGAGAGGCCATCGAAAAGCTACTGAACATTGTAAATATTTTCGGCATCGGGACAGCTATCCCCCCCATTTCGTCGAGAGAAACAAGAGGTATTCGATCACAACAGGTTCCTGCCAAGAAAAAAAGTGCAGCACCAATAAATCCATGAGAAAGTATTTGTAGAATGGCTCCATTTAGTCCCATGTTGGTTATAGAACCAATTCCTATAATTGTGAAACCCATGTGAGATACAGAGGAATAGGCTATTCTCTTTTTTAAATTGCGTTGACCAAAAGAGGTTAAAGCCGCATAGATTATTTGTATTGTTCCCACTATCACCAACCACGGAGAAAATATGGAATGAGCACGGGGTAATAATTCCATATTGATCCGAATCAATCCATATGCTCCCATTTTTAATAAAATTCCGGCAAGAAGCATACATGTACTGTAATGTGCTTCTCCATGGGTATCTGGTAACCATGTATGTAGGGGTATGATCGGCGATTTGACAGCATAAACAATAAGGAAGCCAAAATAGAATATTATTTCCAATGCCATAGGATATGATTGATTAGCAAGTCTTTCAAAATCTAATGTGGGTTCAGTGGAGCCATATAAACCCATACCTAGAACTCCTATTAATAGAAAAATAGAACCCCCCGCAGTGTACAAAATGAACTTTGTAGCCGAGTATAAGCGCTTCTTTCCTCCCCACATGGATAAAAGTAAGTAAACAGGAATTAATTCTAACTCCCACATGATAAAAAAAAGTAAAAGGTCTCGAGAAGAAAATGATCCTATTTGACCACTGTACATTGCTAACATAAAGAAATGGAATAATCGTGAATTTCGAGTAACTGGCCAAGCCGCTAAAGTAGCTAAAGTAGTAATAAATCCTGTCAGTAAAATGGGTCCCACGGAAAGCCCATCGATTCCCAGTCTCCAGTGAAAATCCAAAATATTTATCCATTTCCAATCTTCTTCCAATTGGATTAAGGGATCGTCCAATTGGAAATGATAACAGAATGCATAGGTCGTTAAAAGGAGTTCTAATAAGCATATACATATAGTATACCATCGAAACACCTTATTCCCCTTATGGGGAAGAAAAAAAATGGAAGAACCCGCGAATATAGGCAAAACAACAAGTATTGTTAACCAAAACCAAGGAAAATGACTCGTGATAAAGACAAGATACGCTTTGACCAGAAAAGCCCGTGCTCGGAATAATATATGTATTTTATCGAGTACGGGCTTTTGTCGGTAAATGAGGAATCAAATGATTCAAGTGGAGTTTTTGTAACGTATCAATTAATAAGATAGACCCATGCTGCGAGTTGTTTCATGCCATAAATAAACACGGACACTCAAAAAGTCTGTCGGGCAAGCGGATTCACATCTCTTACAACCTACACAATCCTCGGTTCTTGGTGCGGAAGCAATTTGTTTAGCTTTACATCCGTCCCAAGGTATCATTTCCAATACATCTGTGGGGCAGGCGCGCACACATTGAGTACACCCTATACATGTATCATAAATTTTTACTGAATGTGACATTAAATCTATAAATTCCCGTTTTGAACATAAAAAATTTTCGATCTGGTATGGTAAAAATAAATGGTAGTAAATTAATTATATGTTTATATTGTAGACACCAGATGAATCAATGATTTATTAATTTTTTTAAGAATCAATATATTTCTAAATTTGTTCATGAAAAAGTGCCAAGATACTTTGATTTCTCTTTCAACAACCACAGTCATACAATACAAGTCGCACATCTGAATTCAAATTGGTCAACAAATAATACAATATTTAATTAATATTAATGGAATTTTAATTCTATTTTAAATTCGAATAAATCTAACAAATTAATATAAATTATTATTTTATTATTATATAATTTATATAATGAAAATCAATGATTACATAATGAATGATTACGACTAATTTAATTATTCAACAAATTTGCTTGATTGATACGAGTTGATTTTTTGTTATGATGGATCGATGAAACAATAGCTAATCCAATAGCAGCTTCAGTCGCTGCAATAGCTATAACAAAAATTGAGAAAATGTCTCCTTTTAATTGGCGACTATCAAATAAATCAGAAAATGTTACGAGATTGATATTAACTGAATTTAGTATAAGCTCAAGACACATAAGTGCTCTAACCATGTTTCGACTTGTGATTAATCCATAGATACCGATAGAAAATAAATAGACACTCAAAAAAAGTACATGTTCGAACATCATTGACTAACTCCTCATCAATTTAGATTCATTTAAATATGAATAACAATTCAACTGATTTCATTGACTAGAATAGAACAAAATATTACAGAACAATAGAAGGTATTGGCAATAGATTTAACTAAAAACCTTAAACCTTTACACCTTTTTTATTTTATTTCAAATTTATAATTCTAAAAATTTTTTAAATCATAAGTATTTATGATTGACGAGCCATAGTAATTGCACCTATTAAAGAAACTAAAAGAATTATAGAAATGAGTTCAAATGGAAGATAAAAATCTGTTGATAAATGAATCCCAATTTGTTGAACATAACTTATTAGGTCCTGTTCTAGAATCTGGTTTGATCTTGTAGTCCAAAGAATTCCGTACCATGACGTATCCGGGATAGTAATAATTAGTGAAAAAAAAATACTTGTACAAACCAGTGAAGTAACCCCATCTCCAAGGGTCCAAAGGTGGGAAACATTGGAATATTCTGAGCCATTTATGAACATTACAGCAAATATGATTAAGACATTTATGGCTCCCACATAAATAAGAAGTTGTGCAGCAGCTATAAAATAAGAATTCGATAGAATATAGAATAAGGATATACAAACAAGAACCAATCCCAACGAAAAGGCAGAATAAATTGGATTGGTAAATAATACTACTCCCAGGCCCCCAAATATAAGAACTGATCCCAGAAATACTACAACAATATTATGTATTGATCCAGGTAAATCCATTATGTATGAAATAAGAAAATAAATAAATAAATCGTAAAGATTTCATGACCTTACTGAATAGTCCAGGAAGTAAAAATTAGCCCATTTTTTTAATTGTCTATGATACCGTTCCTAAATAAAATCTTAATGTAGTAATGCAGTATAGATTGTAATATAGATTAATGTAGATAAAGTTATTGGGCCAACTCAACTTTTTCATTTTAATTTATTCAGAAGATAAAGAAGAGTTGGAATCTTATATTTCCAAATCAAAACGAAAAATATTAAATAAACCCGCTATTCTCAACAATCAATAGTTATCGTTTTACTTTTCGTTACATTGACTAAAAAAAATAAATAAAGAAGCTTGGATCCTTTCTATCAAAATAGAAAAATAAAATCTTACTAATTGGTAATTGTTCTTGAATCAAGATATTTACCTTTGTCTATTTTTATTTGAGTCGAATTCATAACTGTTTGAATTGTGTAGTCTCCAATTACTGACATTGGTAACCGACCTAAAGCGATTTGATTATAATTCAATTCGTGACGATCATAAGTAGAAAGTTCATATTCTTCAGTCATTGATAAACAGTTAGTGGGACAATATTCGACACAGTTACCACAAAATATACAGACACCAAAATCTATACTATAGTTAATCAATATTTTATTTTTAATATCTCCTTCAAATCTCCAATCAACAACAGGTAGATCTATGGGACACACACGAACACATACTTCACAAGCAATACATTTATCAAATTCAAAGTGGATTCGACCACGGAAACGTTCTGATGTGATCGACTTTTCATAAGGATACTGAATAGTTACAGGTAAACGATTTGCATGGGATAAGGTAATTATGAAACTTTGACCAATATACCTTGCGGCTCGTATTGTTTGTTGACCATAATTCATGAACCCAGTCACCATAGGAAACATATTGTAGATATCCACGAATAAGTTGATGTTTCTTTCTCTTGTTTAAGAGAGGTTATGAGTCTAGAATACCATTATCGTATTGTGTTATTTATAGTGAAACAAGTTGGGAAGACGTTGTCAATAATAAATTACCTAGAGAAATAGGTAAAAGAAATTTCCATCCAAGATTTAATAGTTGGTCCATTCTCATCCTGGGTAAAGTCCATCTTGTTGTGATAGATATAAAAAGAAACAAATAAGCTTTAGCTAATGTAATAAAGATACCAATTGTCATTCCAAAGACTCTAGCAATTTGATTTATTCCGAAAAGTTCAGGAACAGATATGTATGGAATAGATAAATTCCACCCACCTAAATAAAGAACTGTTACAAATAATGAAGAAACTAAGAGATTTAGATAAGAAGCAATATAAAATAAACCATATTTGATACCAGAATATTCGGTTTGATAACCTGCTACTAATTCTTCTTCTGCTTCTGGTAAATCAAAAGGTAATCTCTCGCATTCTGCTAGAGAAGAAATTAGAAAAACGATAAACCCTATAGGTTGACGCCACATATTCCACCCCCAAAAACCATATTTTGACTGCGCCTCAACTATATCAACTGTACTTGAACTGTTCGATAATCATAGTCGATAATAACATAACTGTTCTCACCGCTATTCCAAAACCGTACATGAGGCCTAAGCTTCATACGGCTCCTCTATGGCCGCGTACAAATAAATGTAAGGACTGGTTCGGTATTATTATAGGTATCTTTGTGGGGTGGGGTAGATAGAATAAAAATACCGTGTAGAGTCCCAAAAATTAGACCAATGGAATTCTGTCTGCTAGAATAACAAAAAAAGGGCGCTTCCGAATTGATCTCATCCCTTATAATTAAATCTTCGGTAATAACTTAATCTTTCAATAAAATACTCGTTATATCAAGAGATAATAAAGAATTAGACATTCTTTACTGAATCATAAAGAATATGAATTTCATATATACATATATATTGGTATAGATGTTAGGAAAAAATAAATAAAGATCTTTTTTATATTCTATTTCTTTTGTTCCTGTTCTTCTTTCTCATAAGAGGTATTCCTGAGAATAAAGGATTAATTCGTTCTTGATAGTTATTTCTTTAATCAGTGACTAGGAGCATACTCTAGATCGGAATCGTGGGGAAGTACTGCTTGATCATTTCTACCAACTTAAAGCCCCTATCATCTTATGATTCGTTTTATGTGGAAATACCTCTTTTTTGATACCTTACATTATCTCTATTACTAATCCTTTGTGTACCTTGGTGTTCCTAACCGTCCACTGATTTTTGATTGATCTCCTGTATGGTAATACATACAAGACAGTAATCCCATACAGTTGATCTTTTGTACCCGCTTCAAGATATGATGACTAATTAAAGAATCTCAATCTTGGGATAAAGAGTTTATACTCCTTAATGTTTACTTCTGCTTTATTCTTGTATATAGGGAATGAGATTTTCTCTTTTTACTACACATTGATAAGCTGTTTTATTTTACTCATATAACTATCTGGTTTAACTCATCGACCTGAATAACTCTGATGAATAAAAAAATAAAAATATCTATATCTATCCAATACATTAATTCCTCTTTCCTTTATTTCATTTTGAGGTCAAAGTTCATGTTCTAACGAATCACACGTAGAGATATTGATAACACACATAGAGTTAATGGTATTTCATAACTAATAGATTGAGCCGCAGCTCGCAAGCCACCTAAAAAAGAGTATTTATTATTCGATACATATCCTGATATAAGAAGCCCAATAGGAGCAATACTTGAAATCGAGATCCATAAAAAAACACCTATACTGAGATCAGCTAAAACAAGTCGATACCCAAAAGGAATTATTAAATAACTTAATACAATTGATATGACTGCTATAGACGGTCCGATACTAAACAAACGAATATCTCCTCTAGATGGTAGGAGGTCCTCTTTAAAAAGTAATTTAGTCCCGTCTGCTAGAGCTTGAAGAATTCCCAACGGGCCGGCATATTCGGGTCCAATACGTTGTTGTATCGCTGCGGATATTTCTCTTTCTAACCATACAATTACTAGCACTCCTATTATGATTCCCAATATAAGGGTCAAAGCAGGGATAAATAGCCATATGAGTCCATAGACTTCTTTTAAGGATTCTGATTTAGAAAAAGAATTGATAGTTTGTGTTTCTGTTGTCCCAATTATCATTTCAACGGTCAACTTCTCCCATAATGATATCTATACTACCTAGTATTGTCATGATATCAGCCAATTTCATTCTTTTAATTAGCTGAGGAAGAATTTGCAAATTGATAAAACCGGGCGGACGAATTTTCCACCTCCAGGGGAAAACACTATTATCTCCTATCAAATAAATTCCTAATTCTCCCTTTGGGGCTTCTACTCTTACATAAAGTTCTTGTTTCGACAATTCAAAATTAGGCGAAGGTTTTTTACTAATGAATCTATATTCAAAATCATTCCATTCGGAATTCTTTGCTCTATCTAAGCGCCGAATTTCTAAATTCTCATAGGGTCCTCCGGGAATTCCTTCTAAAGCCTGTTGAATAATTTTTATGGATTCCCTCATTTCGCCAATTCGTACTAAATAACGAGCTAATGAATCCCCTTCTTTTTGCCATTGGACTTCCCAATCGAATTCATTGTAACATTCATAATGATCAACTTTACGAAGATCCCATTGGATCCCAGAAGCTCGTAACATGGGTCCTGATAAGCCCCAATTTATTGCTTCTTCTACACCAATAATGCCCACTCCTTCAACTCGTTCCAAAAAAATGGGATTCCGCGTAATAAGTTTTTCATATTCAACAACACTCGTTAAAAAATAATCGCAGAAATCTAAACATTTATCTATCCAACCATGAGGTAGATCAGCAGCTATTCCTCCGATGCGGAAATAATTATGCATCATTCGCATACCTGTGGCAGCTTCGAATAGATCATATAGCAATTCTCTCTCTCTGAAAATATAGAAAAAGGGAGTCTGCGCACCGATATCCGCCATAAAAGGCCCAAGCCATAACAAATGCGAAGCTACACGACTCAGCTCTAGCATAATTACTCTGATATAGCTGGCCCTTTGGGGTACTTGAACATTTCCCAATTGTTCTGGTGCATTTACTGTTATTGCTTCGGTGAACATAGTAGCTAAATAATCCCAACGTGTTACATAAGGAAGATATTGTATAATTGTTCGGTTTTCCGCTATTTTTTCCATCCCTCTGTGTAAATAGCCCAATACGGGGTCACAGTCAATAACATCTTCACCGTCGAGAGTTATAATAAGTCTAAGAACACCATGCATCGATGGGTGATGAGGGCCCATATTGACTATCATGAGATCTTTTCTTGTAGCCGGTACAGTCATATCTTTTCTTTCCTAATTCATTATTCCATGAATTTCTCAAAACGAGATTTATAAAAATAAAAACCTAAAAAAAATTTCAAATGAATCCTCAAATTAACGAGTTTTTAGCTCCCGAATATCTAACTGACTAATTAATTTTTTATAACTTACTCTATTTTTCTTTGACAAATAAGCCAACAGCCGTTGACGTTTTCCCAGAATTTTTCGTAGACCTCTTTGAGATAAAAAATCTTTTTTGTGTAATTCCAAATGCGAGGTGAGTCTCCGTATTTTATTGGTGAAACTGAATACTTGAAATTCAACAGACCCTTTGTTTTCTTCTTTTTCGTCTTGCAGAATAACTGAAATAAATGAATTTTTGACCATAAAAAAATTCTTCTATACTTTATTATTATTATTTTTTTTTTTTAGATTTTACCGATCAGGAAAAATAATAATTATTATTATATTATGTTATGATTATGTCAGTCATTTTAATCTGATATAAACAAAAGTTTAGATTTATTCATACTTTTTTATTCTATCGAAAATCCCATTTTTTTTTTTTTTTAACATAAAATGGGATTTCGATAGAATAAAATATAATCATTCACGCAAGAGAGTGATTTTTTTTTTTACTTAATAAAGATTCTACTAATTTATTATTCCAAAATCTAAAAATAAATCAATATCAGGTACTAAAATGTAACATAACATATGCATATGTACATCTTTCGCCATCTATCAAATATGTTATGTCAGGTGATATATAGGAAATATAATATTAGTTTATTAACTTATTCTGGATTGGGGATACATATATATCCTTGACATACTAAAACAACTGCTGTTATGGGTATCAAACCAGTAACGATTCATACAAGCTAAATCCTCTAATCGGTAATTAGGCCAAAGAAATAATTTTAATTTAATAAAGTTGTTTGCATCTCTATTAAGATGCTTGTCCTCATTAAAAAATTGTCCACAGTTTATTATTTTGTTTTCGTTGCAAAATTGTGGAGTTTTATCTATATCATTCCAATTCCAGAAATTGAAACAAATTAGAATTCTCAACTCTCTCCGACGTCGATGAGATAGAATATGTTCAGGAACAAGAAAATTAGAATTATTATTTTTTTCTTCATTCACAGGCATATCGCTATGTTGTGCAATGGATTTGTCTAAATTATTCTTATCAACATTTCGTTTTTTTATGAATTTTTTATTAGTTTTAACTTTATCTTTACCTTTATCAACTAATGAAATACTTATGGTTTGATAGATAATAAATTGCCCATCCCTTTTTATAGATAAACGAACTGGTTCGATAATTAATATTCCTCTTTTTATCAATTCTGTAAGAACAAGATCCTTTTGAATCAGCATTACATCCAGACACATTTCTCCTCTTTGAATAGAGGATATAGCAATTTGCTTTGCATTTGTCAATCTAAGTAAGAGACAATATACCTTAATATTATTGATCATTCTTTGACTCAAAGAATCATCCCATCTTAATTGAAAAAGGAAATATTTTTTTAGTAATAAATCTAGTTCTGCTTCCTTGATCTTCTTAGATTCTTTTTTATTTCTACGTTTTTTAATGTCTGATCCCGCGTAATTATCTTCAACATCTTTTTTTTCGTTTTGTTTTCCTAGATCATATCCAAGATATTTTGGATATTGTTGTTTGTTTTTTTCTTGGTTAGAATTTTCTAAATCAATATATTCTTTTTGATTAGATAATATGGGAAGGTTTTTTTTTTTTTTTATGTTGATGTTTTCATATTGACTAATCTTTTCATTTTTATGAAAATCTAAAAGAAGAAATTGGATTGGTATAATCCATGGTTTAATTTTATATGTTTCAAAAAGTAGCACAAATTCTGGTAAGAACCAAGATTTTAGTTTTGCTATGGTAGGATTATGATATAACCTTTTTTGATTCATTCCCATCCAATCAAAAAAGTTTTTTTTTTTCTTGTATAAGTTGATTTCTTTATGAAACGAAATATCTTTCTTTTTCATTTTGTTTTTATACTTATTAGTTTGAGTCTTAGTATTTTTATTAATCTTGATACCAATATGTGCATTGGTCCAAGTCTCGATATCAATATTTTTTATAAGACAAAAATGGAGAATTTTACAATCAAAATATTTTCTATCCCGATTTATATTCGTATCAATAGGATATCTTTCCTCTAGATAATCACTAATAGTTGTACTTACCAATAGATAAAATGCGTCAGGTTTCGATGTATTGAAATTATATAGATATGGAATCTCCCGGTTCTCCTTTACTTGTACTGTTGATCCATAAAAATAGGAGTTTTTCTTATCCCCATAATTAATATATTCATAATTCATATATTTATGTGATAAAAGATCATATCTGTAGTGTTTTTTAACCAATTTTTTTTTTTTTTTTGTGAACGAAACCGTTACGAAATAATCTTCTTTTACATAATGACTTAATTGGTCTTTTTTGTTTTCATATGAATTAAATTTCATTGAGTCTTTATTTTTAATCATACGAAGTTGATTGACTCTATTTCGCCATTTTTTCGGGACTAATCGAGACCATTTGATCTGGGAAAAATTGTATTGATAAAAACCCTTTAACCAGTTTTTCCAGTTATTCATTCCAGACTTTTGAATTTTATTATGCCTTGATTTGTAATCAAATAGTCCTCGTGTTATACAATAATCCTTTATTTCATCCCTAAGATAATAATGGGTTTCATGATCTTGAAATATATATTTCAAGTTATACTTGTTAAGTAATTGGGTTTGTGATAATTTGTAAAATACATATGCTTGGGGCAAGCAAGTATAACTATTTAAATTTTTATTACTAATATTAGTATTTGAAACCCACTTTTTTATAGTGGAAATAAAGTTCATTCTATTTGGATTTATTTCATCAATTTTTTCTTGATTTGTTTCATGGTTGTAAGTGTATTTATTGATAATTTTTTTTGTTGATTCAAAAAAAAGTTGTATATTGATTCTGGGAATGTTTATGGTACATAGCAAGATATCCATGTATATTTTTTCAATGAAAAATTTTATAAAAAAATGTGATTTACGTATTAATCGTATATTGTTTCTTTTTAATATCCGCCAACTAGATTTCTGTGATTCTGATCCTTTTCTTTTATCATCATAGGTTAAAACTGTTTTTTTATTGTCTTTTGTGATTTGTTCTATTTGATTCTTGGTTGTGATTATCCTATCATAAAGATCTTTCATTTTTTTTTCTATGAGTGAATAATTTGTCCAATTCATAGATCGAATTGGTATGGTCCATTCATGGTTAATTTTATTATTTATTTTTGAATCTTTTCCATTTTTATTTGGTTTATATACTTTCACCTTCTTCAATTCAAATGAAAAAATCGGATTTACTTTTTCAAGTTCTTTCATTATTCGCTTTATAACAAGAACCGTTTTGATGACCCATCCTTTTTTTTCTTTTGAAATTTGTAGAGACCATTTTCCTCTTTCCTTTAAGACCCTTAGAACGAGAAAAAATTGTTTTTTTAGCTTTCTAATTTTTCTTTCGAGTTCTTTAAAAATGGGTTCAAAAAAAGAAAGTCGTTTTCGGGGAGAACCAAAGGGAAGTTCCGCTTCCATTCCCCATACTGTTAAAAAAGAAAAATTGTCTTTTTTTACTTGTTTTTTCATTGAATCCATATAATGAGATCGTACCTTAGATCTTTGTCTTCGCCAAGGTTTCAGACAAAAAGGAAATAAAATCTTTATCTGAATTCCGTCTATTAACCAATCTTTTGGAAATTCTGTTTCTGATAATTGAACACCATTATAGGTGCACTTAATGTGCATTTCTCGATTCCATTCCTTCAAATCCTCGTACCATTCAGGAAATTGGAATAATAACATACGGCCCATATTTTTAGCTATTATCAATGAAGGTAATACAATATATTTTCTAAGAAAAGATTGTGTTACTAACATCAAACCTCTTATTGCTTGAGCAAATAGAATGCTATCCCAAGTTTCTGCTATTGTTATTCGATCATTTTCCTCTTTTTTT